ATAATTCTCCCACTGTAATTAGACGCAAAATCTATAAGGCTCCTTTTCGTCTTTCTTTTTAGAAGAGGTTCTGGGGAATTCCCTATTTGAAGTTTAAGAAATCAGTTAATTGTGAATCAAAAGAAAACACAAATTTTGATTCATTTTTTTTCTATTAATCAACATTTGTGATGTGGCCTTTTTTATTCTGGTTCTTTCCTTAGATCCAATCTTTTTTACCTAACTATATATATATATATAGAATATTAAAAAATATTATATGGAATATAAAACGTATTAACGGCAAAGCTAATAACAATTACTAGTCTTAGAATCCAATTGGGCGAAAAAATTTTTCTTGTTATTCAAAATATTTTTTAGATCGATGAACTCGATTGCTGAGTCTAATGAGTTCCTTTTTCATTTAAAAGCGTTTTTTTTATAACATAACTTTTTGTTCTAAAAAAAAAGAACAAACTCGAAATGATTTTTTAATTTTATTCTCGGTATAATCAAAGCGATTAAAAATTACATTTTTAAATTAAATTCTATGGCAGAGTTCTTATTTTTTTAATATTAGATTAGTTTATTCAAGAGTTTTTCAAAAAATCTGTTGATTCAAAATCACGAGCTGTGTAGATGTCACAGATAATAAGTCATTTTTTTTATACCGCCCTTACTTTAAAGTAATGTAATAGTTGATGAATCAAAAACAACTGCTTCTTCTAAAAAAAAAATTTTAACTATTAATTTTTGTTTATTTTTCCTCAAACCTTTAAAAATTGAAACTTAGGTAAGTGCTTTATAAACATATGCATAAAAAGAACATATTCCATTTAGCTCCTTCATGCCTACTCTAACTAGTTATTTTGGTTTTTTACTAGCGGCTTTAACTATAACTTCCGTTCTGTTTATAGGTTTGAACAAGATACGACTTATTTGAAATTAATTGAATGAACAACTCAAGAAATCTTTATGTCGAATTCTTTTAGAGGTGGCAATTGACATTTTTTGTTTATTGAGATTCCTAGGCAATTCCAATTAAATTTTAGGGATAGATATTACCTTTCTTTTTTTTGTTTCAAACGAATTGAAATGATTGAAGTTTTTCTATTTGGAATCGTTTTAGGTCTAATTCCTATAACTTTGGCTGGATTATTTGTAACTGCATATTTACAATACAGACGTGGTGATCAGTTGGACTTTTGATTAAATTAATTAATTTTTTTGACTTCCTGTGGAGTGGAGATAAGGGGGTCAGTTTTAGATTCCTTTTTTTTTTTTCTGTTATTTATTTCAGTCTAATTCGCGAATTAACTTCGACCTAGCAAGAATGGAATCACGCTCTGTAGGATTTGAACCTACGACATCGGGTTTTGGAGACCCGCGTTCTACCGAACTGAACTAAGAGCGCTTTCTTAATCACAATAGATGTGTCGTTTTTTGTAACCCAAAACTCTATCTACAATCCTGTATACATACGATACTGATTAGATCTAGTATCCCTCAAAAAATGAGGGATTCCTTATATCTAATTTTACCCAATTTCAACAAATTCCTCCTTACTTCATAGAGTCAAAGTAATTTGGTAGGGATGACAGGATTTGAACCCGTGACATTTTGTACCCAAAACAAACGCGCTACCAAGCTGCGCTACATCCCTTTCATTTCAATTCAATTGGTTACAATAGTCTAATTGTAAAGAATCCTTGTCTTGTTTTCCATATCCTTAATTTACCATAAAATGACATTGTTTATCTTGCCATGCCATTTCTTCTTTTTGTTCTCATATCATATAAAAGCTTTTATATTATATATTATATGCATTTCCTTTACAAACCCAAGTAATCCTTGACTATCTATATATACATCTGTTCATAGATTAGATATGTATTACCTTTATTTTATACATTAAATAAATTAAGAAGGAGAGTTTTCCATGCGAGATATAAAAACATATCTTTCCGTAGCACCGGTACTAAGTACTCTATGGTTTGGGTCTTTAGCCGGTCTATTAATAGAAATCAATCGTTTTTTCCCAGATGCGTTGACATTCCCGTTTTTTCATTCTAGTTATTAACATGGTAAGGGTTTAATGAGGATTAGAGATAGAATAGATTTTCTGTGACTAATACCCCCTTTTTTCATTCGAGTCTGAACTCAAGTTTTGATGACGTTAAATCTACCTTTTCTTCTTTAATTGCCCTTTTAAAAAAAAAGGCAATTAAAGAAGAAAAGGTAGAGGGGTAGAGAACGGAAAAAAAAAGTGGATTTAGCATAAGAGTATTATACAAGATACTTAAAAAAAAAAATGTGAGTAGACGTTTAGTTAGAAACTTTTTGAATTTGATTACGTACTATAATCTATAATTGTTAATTTTTAAACTATTACTATATATTACTCTATTGATTGCAACGAATTCTTTTTTTTTTGTCGAAAAAAATAGAAAAATTTTTTGAAAAAAATAAAAAAAAAAAGGAGGGTCATGGCTAAGGGGAAAGATGTCCGAGTTAAAGTTATTTTAGAATGTAATAGTTGTGTTCGAAAGAGTGTTAATAAGGAATCAAGAGGCGTTTCCAGATATATTACTCAAAAGAATCGACACAATACACCAAGTCGGTTAGAATTACGAAAATTCTGTTCCTATTGTTACAAACATACCATTCATGGAGAGATAAAGAAATAAAAACGTCTGGCTATCATCCTTTTAATGAAAGGGACAAGACAAAAAGATTTTCATTATAATTATATATTATTTACTATTTTTTTCTATTTTCTATTTATATATAAATATTATAAAAAATAAATAAAAAAAAGAAAAATAAATAAACCAAATCCTATTTCGGCTGGACCTAAAAAAATTATAATTAAGAAGTAGGATTTTCGGTACATAACTTAAACAAACTATGGATAAATCCAAGCGACCTTTTATTAAATCCAAGCGATCTTTTCGGAGGCGTTTGCCCCCGATCCAACCGGGGGATCGAATTGATTATAGAAACATGAGTTTAATTAGTCGATTTATTAGTGAACAAGGAAAAATTTTATCTAGGCGGGTAAATAGATTAACCTTGAAACAACAACGATTAATTACTATTGCTATAAAACAAGCTCGTATTTTATCGTTATTACCCTTTCTTAATAATGAGAAACAATTTGAAAGAACCGAGTCAACTAATAGAACTTATAGTTTGAGAACCAAAAATAAATAAAAAATGTGCTTTTTTTTTTTTTTATTTATAATAATGTAATTGATAATTGAATCAAAAAAGGAATCTGAACTCAAACATGGATTGAGTCTTGGTTCTAAAAAACCCCGAAATTCCCGATTTTTTTGTATCATAATCATAATGTAAGATAAAAAATTGGGAAAAATCGTTTTTATTTTGAATGTTTTTGTTTCTTTTTATCTAATCTATATTTAGTGTATTTTATCAGACTTATTTCGATTCTATACTCCCGGAGAATAAACTCCGGGGAATTTAATTTAAACCATTTCGGGGCATTCTTTCCAATCTTCTTTTTGTATGATCTCATTTGAAATGATATAAAGACAGTTCCTATTTAATATAGCTATTTGTGCAAGTACTTTACGATTAAGAAGCAACTGTCTCTTATATAGATCGTGCATAAATATACTATAATTATAGCACACCCCCCTTTCGCGAATTACTGCGTTTATCCGAGTGATCCATAAACGACGAAAATATCTCTTTTGCCTATCTCTATCCCTATGAGCCGAAACTAAAGCTTTTATTTTCTGTTGAGCAATGATTCGAGTAAGTCTTGAATGAGCCCCTCGAAAGGTTGATGCAAATAAACGAATTTTTGTTCTACGTCTGCGAGCTATATATCCTCGTTTAACTCTAGTCATTGAATAAATGAAACTTTGATGAATAACAAATTGATTTTCTTTCATTGAGTTATTCTTTTCTATCCTCCTGGTCTATTAATAACAAAACGAATTTTTCCAATGTATAAAAAAAATCCCAATGGCTTTTGCTGCTATAACCTTCCCGACCACTATTTTTAGTTTTTTTTTCGACATTGCGTCTTGAAACAAGACAAAAAAACTAAGAAATTTTATTAAAATTTTTTAATTAATAAATGGAAATTTAAAATTCTATTTTCATATAGAAAAAAAAAAGAAATAGTGGGGTTCCTTCGTTTCTATGGTTCCTTCTTAAACAGTGAGGTCCTCTCTATACACCGGAGCCCCTTATTTCATTTTTGTATATTGATAACTTGTACAGTTCAAACTTTTTTTGGCTCTACCCATGAATTATCCAGTAAAAAATCTTTCACAATTAGATCCACCTATATAGTAACGGTATTTTATTTTGAAGGTTAGCTGGATAGCTGACCCTGTTAGTCCGTTCTTGCAAATTAAAGGGAGTATAAATTTTTTCTCTTAAAAAAGGATTTCCCGCTAAATGGATAACGTTAACGCTACCAAAGGGAAATTTTTTTTTTAGATTTACACTAAAAAAAACCATAAATTAGATGAATAGAGCTTTTTTTTAGAGAGTCGCTTGAATTTTTCATTTTTATCCTATTCACCCGTACGGATCATTGATACCGGAAAAATTTTTTATTTTCTTTGTATTTGCTTTTGTTCCAGCTCATAATCTGAACGAGTCACACATACACCCTAGTACATGTTCCTCGGCGCTGAGGACATCCCCGAAGAGCGGGGGATTTCGTGACATTTCTGATTGGTTTTCTTGTGTTTCTAATAAGTTGTTTAATAGTTGGCATGCTGTATTATATACAAAATGAGCAGGTTTAGATCAATCCTAACCAAATGCTTTTCTAGTTAATAGAATCTTAAGATAAATCCAGTGACAAGATAAAATGGAAAACTAAAATGTTTAACTTTTTTCTTTTTTTTATTCGACCGCTACAAGATCAACAATGCCATGAGCTTGGGCTTCTGTTGCTGACATAAAAACATCCCTTTCCATATCTTCGGATACAACCCATAAGGGTTTGCCCGTTCTTTGTACATAAACCCTTGTGAGGGTTTCGCGCAATTTCAATAGTTCTTCCGCTTCCAAGATAAATTCTCCCGTTTGAGCCTCGTAAAAAGAGCTAGCAGGTTGATGAATCATTACCCTGATGATATACCTTAAGGGGGGTTCTTCTTTCGCGCCCGAGGGGGTTAATAGAAAAAATACAGAATAAAATTAAATTAAAATATATAGATAGAATTGAACAACCGTACGTGCATTTTTTTAGCATTGCATACGGCTTTACAATGGAATTTACTTTTGTCCATGAAAGAAAGAAAAAAAGAGGATCGATCAGATCCCGTTTCAGTAAATGATCCAATTACCACCCTTCTTTTCGGAGGAGTTTAGAAATACTACGATGGCTCCGTTGCTTTATATTTATTTCGTCTATAAGTCAGCAATCCCAAAGTTTCTTTTTGATTCGAAAAATAAGGAAAAAAGTCTTTTTTTGTACTCTTTCAAACAGAAAATCTTTTTTGATATGAAAAAGGTTTGTGACGCTGAAACGGACTCCCAAAAAAAAATTGGGAATATTATTCATCTCATACTACCCTTTCGATACAAAATCGAATGTTTTGAAAATAAAAAATAGAAAAAATTTTATCATATCGAATTCAAAGTGCCATGCTATTATTACTTCATTTTTAATATGGTGAAGGCATCGTATTTGTTTTTCTCTCAAAAAAAAACTCATTGGCGCCAAGCGTGAGGGAATGCTAAACGTTTGGTAATTTCTCCTCCGACCAGGATAAAAGATCCCATTGAAGCAGCTAACCCCATACATATTGTATGTACATCTGGTCGCACAAATTGCATAGTATCATAAATAGCTACTCCAGGTATTACCCAGCCGCCAGGAGAATTTATAAATAAATACAAATCTTTGGTATCATCCTCGATACTGAGATATACCATAAGACCAATAAGTTGATTCGAGATCTCGCTATCGACCTCTTGGCCTAAAAAAAGTAATCTTTCTCGATAAAGTCGATTGATTAGGATAAAATGGCATCCCTTAGAAACCGTACATGCACCTTTTTATGCAAACGGTTCAAAAAAAAATTGTGAAAAAATCAATGTATAGATTCGATTCTTTTTTTATTTTTTTTTTTAGGTTTTCACAATTTTAATGTTAAAAAAAAAAAAATTATATTATAATTTATAATTATTTTCTCTTCTATTTTTCAAGAAATTTTATTTTTTGCCCCTTTTCCCAATTACTCATAATTTATCCATAATATATTATAATTAAAAATTTAGACTAAAAAAAATAAAATTTACTAAACTTATTGAACTTCCTTTTCATTGATGTATCAGTTCATCGAGATCCAAATCACGATGTCATTTTCTTGTTCTTGAATGGGCCTTTTGAATTCTTTTAGGTTTATGCTCTACTCCGGGTAAAGATCTGCCCGATTTTTATTTGCACATATAGGACAAATTTTTCTAATACCACATATTTTTTTTTATCTTTTCTTTCGTCAAATTAAAAATTCAACATATTTTTTACTTTATTCGTAAGATTAAAATACCGTTTGTTTATTCTATAATTGTTTATTTTGATTTAAAATCAAAATAGTTAGTTAAAAGTTAAAGTAAATATATATAATACCAGTAATTTGCAATATATTCCCAAAATGTAATTGGGTTTTTGATAAACGGAGCCCTGGTACTTCATTTTTTTGGTCCCACCGAGCCAACCATAAAAAATAAATTATTCTAAATTGATAATGTTAATCTGAATCCCCCTAAAACTCATAAAAGGATCTAATTGCCTTTCACGCTCCAAATTTTTTATGATTCAATCAATCTTTCTTGGGCGAAAGGGGGGATATCTCAATCGGGAGAGAGAACGGGAAAATCCCATACGACCTAATATATCTGACAAGTCGCACTATACGTCAACCCAAGATGCATCTTCCTCTCCAGGACTTCGAAAGGGAACTTTTGGAACACCAATAGGCATTAAATCCAAGAAAAAATTAAGTACTATGGTTCACTTTGATGTGGAAACGTAATAATAGAGTTATTGTCTTCATAATACCAAAATATCATATGTTATGCATAGATTATAAAAGTTTAGTTTAAAATGAAGTATAGAATAAAATAAATAAAGGAAATTTCTTAGGAATATTACTTTCCAATAATCACCAAGTAGCAAAGTTTTTACTGATACAAGATGGTATTAACTTCCCATTGCGTATTGATACTTATCGGATATAGAATAGATTTGTTTCTCTTTGTTCCTAACAAACATAATTGTTCTATATATTACCAATCGAATAGAATAAAAATTAACCCTTGTTCCGAGATAATCCAGTGAACAAAAAGAAGTTCATTGGATAATCATAGTCTTTTCTAATGCAATAAAGTTACATAGTGTCATTTTTCTTTGATAAAGGGGGATTTCTATGGGTTTGCCTTGGTATCGTGTTCATACTGTCGTATTGAATGATCCCGGCCGGTTGATTTCTGTCCATATAATGCATACAGCGCTAGTTGCCGGTTGGGCTGGTTCGATGGCTCTATATGAATTAGCTGTTTTTGATCCCTCTGATCCCGTTCTTGATCCAATGTGGAGACAGGGTATGTTCGTTATACCCTTCATGACTCGTTTAGGAATAACCAATTCATGGGGCGGTTGGAGTATTGCAGGGGGGACTATAACCGATCCGGGTATTTGGAGTTACGAAGGTGTGGCTGGAGCACATATTGTGTTTTCTGGTTTGTGCTTTTTAGCAGCTATTTGGCATTGGGTGTATTGGGATTTAGAAATCTTTTCTGATGAACGTACAGGAAAACCTTCGTTGGATTTGCCTAAGATTTTTGGAATTCATTTATTTCTTTCCGGGGTGGCTTGTTTTGGTTTTGGCGCATTTCATGTAACAGGCTTGTATGGTCCCGGGATCTGGGTATCCGACCCTTATGGACTAACTGGAAAAGTACAACCTATAAGTCCAGCATGGGGTGTGGAAGGTTTTGATCCTTTTGTTCCAGGAGGAATCGCCTCTCATCATATTGCAGCAGGTACATTAGGCATATTAGCAGGTCTATTCCACCTTAGTGTCCGTCCGCCTCAACGTCTATACAAAGGATTACGTATGGGCAATATTGAAACCGTTCTTTCGAGTAGTATCGCTGCTGTCTTTTTTGCAGCTTTTGTTGTTGCCGGAACTATGTGGTATGGTTCAGCAACTACTCCGATCGAATTATTTGGCCCCACTCGTTATCAATGGGATCAGGGATACTTTCAGCAAGAAATATACCGAAGAGTAAGTGCTGGGCTAGCCGAAAATCAAAGTTTAGCCGAAGCTTGGTCTAAAATTCCCGAGAAATTAGCTTTTTATGATTACATCGGCAATAATCCGGCTAAAGGAGGATTATTTAGAGCGGGCTCAATGGACAACGGCGATGGAATAGCTGTTGGATGGTTAGGACACCCCATTTTTAGAGAGAAAGGCGGACGTGAACTTTTTGTACGCCGTATGCCTACCTTTTTTGAAACGTTTCCTGTCGTTTTGATAGATGGGGATGGAATTGTTAGAGCTGACGTTCCTTTTAGAAGAGCAGAATCTAAGTATAGCGTTGAACAAGTAGGTGTAACTGTTGAGTTCTATGGCGGTGAACTCAACGGAGTCAGTTATAGCGATCCTGCTACTGTAAAAAAATATGCTAGACGTGCTCAATTGGGTGAAATTTTTGAATTGGACCGTGCTACTTTGAAATCTGATGGTGTTTTTCGTAGTAGTCCAAGGGGTTGGTTTGCTTTTGGACATGCTTCCTTTGCCCTACTCTTCTTCTTTGGACACATTTGGCATGGGGCTAGAACCTTGTTCAGAGATGTTTTTGCGGGTATTGACCCCGATTTAGATGCTCAGGTAGAATTTGGAGCATTCCAAAAACTTGGGGATCCAACTACAAGAAGACAAGGAGTCTAATACAAAATTGTTTCCTATATTTTTGTTGTGATTTGACATAGGATACTTTTTTTTTCTTTTTATCATTATCGGGAAAATAATCTCGAGTAAACAGGTATGGAAGCTATAATTGTAAACCACAATAAAATCTATGGAAGCATTGGTTTATACATTTTTATTAGTCTCGACCCTAGGGATAATTTTTTTCGCTATCTTTTTTCGGGAACCCCCGAAAGTTCCAACTAAAAAGGTGAAATGATTTTTCATTATCTCAATTGAAGTGATGCGCCTTCTGATATTGGAATGATATCAAATGATATCAGAAGGTGCATCACGTCAACTAGTCCCCGTGTTCCTCGAAGGGATCTCTTAATTGTTGAGAGGGTTGCCCGAAAGCGGTATATAAGGCATACCCAGTAAAACTTACAAGTAACCCAGATATAAAGATGGCGACTAGGGTTGCTGTTTCCATTATTATATAATTTCAAGACCCCAATGGATCTATGATAAAATCATTTATTTACAATGGAATGGTATACAAAGTCAACAGATCTCAATAACAAAATAAAGGGTTTATGGCTACACAAACCGTTGAGGGTAGTTCTAGATCTCGTCCAAAACCAACTACCGTAGGGGTTTTATTGAAACCGTTGAATTCGGAATATGGTAAGGTAGCTCCTGGATGGGGAACTACTCCTTTAATGGGAGTTGCAATGGCTTTATTTGCAATATTCTTATGTATTATTTTGGAAATTTATAATTCTTCTGTTTTATTGGATGGAATTTCAATGAATTAAATCTCCAAGATAAAGGGAATTCAAAAGAACCAAGAAGTTCTATCCTTTCAATACAAAATGCATTTTTAGGGCTACGCTTTCTTTTTTTAACGCCTTTTTTTGGTAGTTCGATCGCGGAATTTCTTTCTTTCTGTATTTCCGGAATATGAGTGTGTGACTTGTTATAATTGATCCTATTGAGAGTACAGAGAACGAGTCTGTCATCTTATCCGGATAGAGATGGGTCTACTTCGTCGGATATTTTTTTTGTATCTGGAACACGGAATATCTAAAATGGATGAAGAAATATTTTAACTATGATTCATATTTATTTAATATTCAGACCTCGCGATCGGATTCAATCAAATTTTTCTTTTGAAAAAAAGAATTAGACATTATAAAGCGAAAGATTTTTCTTCTTTCAAACTCTTTAATGCTTATGTTCTTTAATAAACAGACAAATTTTTTGGTATTTTTTTTCAGTATACCTCTGCTATTGGTTGAATAAGTGATGATCCAACGGTTCTTACTCAAGGAATCCTTGGGCTTAGCTTTTAGGTTTTACTGAGTCATCGTGGTTTATAGTATGAATCTAGGGTTTCAATCAATTCATAGAGTCTTAACAAGATAAATTCCTATAACTGATAAAAAAAGCCCCGGTCTAAAAAAATAAAAAATAAAAGACAAAAAATAAAATAGGAAAAGAGAATATTCAAGAGGCCCGCAATAACAATTAACAGAAAAATAGATGAGCCGACTTGATATATTGGCATTATCACCGCAAATAAAAAAATTTACTTTCGTTTTTTTATTCCTTCGCACCTGCCGAAAAGAAAAAAAAGAGATTAAGAGGCTTTAACCTTTATTTAGGTGTGTTTGCTTGAGCCGTACGAGATAAAATTCTCATATACGGTTCTTAGAGGGGGGGCTTTTAGCATTTTACCTATCTCAATAAAGTATATGATTGGTTCGAAGAACGTCTCGAGATTCAGGCGATTGCAGATGATATAACTAGTAAATATGTTCCTCCTCATGTCAACATTTTTTATTGTCTAGGAGGAATTACGCTTACTTGTTTTTTAGTACAAGTAGCTACGGGTTTTGCTATGACTTTTTACTATCGTCCAACCGTTACCGAGGCTTTTGCTTCTGTTCAATATATAATGACGGAAGCTAACTTTGGTTGGTTAATACGATCAGTTCATCGTTGGTCGGCAAGTATGATGGTTCTAATGATGATCCTGCATGTATTTCGTGTATATCTTACCGGTGGGTTTAAAAAACCCCGCGAATTGACTTGGGTTACGGGCGTCGTTCTGGCTGTATTGACCGCATCTTTTGGTGTAACTGGTTATTCCTTACCTCGGGATCAAATTGGTTATTGGGCAGTCAAAATTGTAACAGGTGTGCCTGACGCTATTCCTGTAGTAGGATCGCCTTTGGTAGAGTTATTGCGTGGCAGTGCTAGTGTGGGACAATCCACTTTGACTCGTTTTTATAGTTTACATACTTTTGTATTGCCTCTTCTTACTGCCGTATTTATGTTAATGCATTTTTTAATGATACGTAAACAAGGTATTTCTGGTCCCTTATAGAATAAAATTAAAGGGTATATCATAGATATTTGTAATCTCTCATTTTGTGTTTGGGGGAAGAACAATAGTATTTCATTGCTACATGTATGGATTATTGAAAATAAAAATCCATGTATTTGGACATTTTCCTTCAACTCTATAATATTGATATTATATTTAGTTATTTAACATAACATCACTAGTTGAAGGCAATTCTCCGAAAAAAAAAGGATTATGGGAGTGTGTGACTTGAACTATTGATTAGGCTGTGCAGGTATATGCTCCTGCCACATTGAAATTCATAATCCAACGTGTCTTTTGTCCAACCGCCGTATAAGTAAGTCCTATACAGAGGATAGGCTGGTTCGTGTAAAGAAATTTTATTCTATGATCAACCCTGAATCATGTCATGCATGAAGGGGCTCCGTAAGATCCAGTTGAATGTGTGATATTCGAAAAAAAAAAATTATATTTTTTTACTATATATATAAATATTATTATTATATATAATTAATGAATTATTATTTTCAAATCGTTTGAATAGTATTGAAATGCATCCATTTCCTCTGCATTGACCTGATCTATGATACTATCGGAGTGAAACAAGGGATCTAAAGAACAGATAGAGGCTAGGCTATATTAGTAACAAGTAAACCCTTTATTTAAAATATATATTAAAATTGAATCGACGAAAAAAAAATCTCCAAAAATGTTGGAGAAAAAAAACCAGCCACAAGGTATGAGACGACCCAGAAAGCATTTGATCATGATCAACCTTGTAAGCCTACTTGGGTGTTGAGCTTTTTTTTGTAAGAACAAGAACGCAAATCCTTCCCGAATAACCATTCATATTGATAAGATATATATTCTGGATACGTTCGGTTCTTTTGATTCTTGCTCGAGCCGGATGATGAAAAATCAGCGTGTCCGGCTCTTTCGGGGGATGAATTTAATCTAATATTAAATATCTATTCACCTATCCTAATAACAAAAAAACCTGACTTGAATGATCCTGTATTAAGGGCTAAATTAGCAAAAGGGATGGGGCATAATTATTATGGGGAGCCCGCATGGCCTAATGATCTTTTATATATTTTTCCCGTCGTAATTCTCGGTACCATTGCATGTAACGTAGGCTTAGCGGTTTTAGAACCATCAATGATTGGTGAGCCGGCAGATCCGTTTGCAACTCCTTTGGAAATATTACCAGAATGGTATTTTTTTCCAGTATTTCAAATACTTCGTACAGTACCTAATAAGTTATTAGGCGTTCTTTTAATGGTTTCAGTACCTGCGGGATTATTAACAGTTCCTTTTTTAGAGAATGTTAATAAATTCCAAAATCCATTTCGTCGTCCAGTAGCTACAACCGTCTTTTTGGTTGGTACCACAGTGGCCCTTTGGTTAGGTATTGGAGCAACATTACCTATTGATAAATCTCTAACTTTAGGTCTTTTTTAAATTGATTCCATTGTGAAATAGCACAACATGTGTATCTAGGGAAAAGTCACCTTGAAGTGACTTTTCCCTAGATACATTTATCTATTCAAATTAATTCTTGATTTAGTCTGTAAAATTCAATCCATTTTTGTTAAATGTAACTCAATTCCCAATTGTTTTTCTAGAGTGTCAAAAATTTTATTTACGTCTTCTATATCAAAATGTTCAATTTTAATAAGATCTTCTTGACTCAAAAGGTTCGCTAATGTATGTATATTGGACTTTTTGAGGCAATTATAGATCCTAGGTGGCAATTCTAATTGGTCAATAAAAATAGATTTCAATGCCATTTTTTTTTTTTTTTTTCTGAGTTGATCCAATCTATCGTGAAAGGTAAAAAGTGGTAATGAAACTTTATATTGATTGTCCTCTAAATGTAAGTTTTCTTCTTCCGCATGGAGAAAAGGAATAAATAAATCAATTAAATTTCGAGAGGCTTCAAAAAGTGCTTCTTTCGGAGTTAAACTACCATTTGTCCATATTTCGAGAAAAAGTATTTCTTGTTTTTCATTCCCATTTCCATAAGAATGAATACTATGATTCACGTTTCGAACAGGCATGAATAGAGCATCTATAGGATAACTTCCGTCTTCAAAGTTATTGGGCGGTGTTATATGATATCCGCGATTTCGCTCGAGTTGTAATCCAATACACAAAAAAATGGGTTCCGTTAAGCTAGCTATATGTTGTGTATTGTCAACTATTTCTACATAAGATGGCAAAATGAGATCTTGGGCAGTTATGCATCGGGGGCCCCTAACACAAATAGACGCTTCACAAGTTCCATATAGATTACTTCTAAATATGATTTCTTTCAAATTCATTAAAATTTCATGGACTGATTCTTGAATCCCTACGATGGTAGAGTATTCATGTGGTATTTTATCTGATTTTGCACGTGTAATACATGTTCCTTCCATTTCTCCAAGTAAAGCTCTTCGCATTGCAATGCCTATTGTGTCAGCTTGACCTTTCATAAGTGGAGAAAGAATAAAGCGCCCATAATAAAGACATTGACTATCTGTTCTTGATTCAATACACTTCCACTGCAGTGTCCGAGTAGATACCCGGATTTTCTCTCGAACCATAGTAATATTAATATATTATAAATATCTTTGAATCGTTTATTTCTCTTGAAATCTCTTCAATGCTTTTTTTTACACACGCCTTTTTTTAGGAGGCCTACAGCCATTATGTGGCATAGGGGTTACGTCTCGTACGAAACTTAATAGTATACCGCTTCTACGAATAGCGCGTAATGCTGCATCTCGTCCGAGACCAGGACCTTTTATCACGACTTCTGCTCGTTGCATGCCCTGCTCCACTACTGTACGAATAGCATTTCCTGCTGCGGTTTGAGCCGCAAATGGTGTCCCTCTTTTTGTACCTCGGAATCCACAAGTACCGGCAGAAGCCCAAGAAACAACCCGACCTCGTACATCTGTAACAGTCACAATGGTATTGTTGAAACTTGCTTGAACATGGATAATGCCTTTTGGGATTTTACGTGCACTTTTACGCGAACTAATACGTCCATTTTTACGTGAACCTTTTTTTGGTATAGGTTTTGCCATATTTTATCATTCATAATTTCATAAATATGAGTCAGAGATATATGGATATATCCATTTCATGTCAAAACAAATTCTTCATTTTTTTTTTACATTCCAGTACTCAAGAGAGTCCTCTTTTAGTTTTTTGAGTTATAGTAGAATAGTTATCCTTGTCGTTGTTTATGTTTTGGGTTAGAACAAATTACTATAATTCGTCCCCGCCTGCGGATCAGACGACATTTTTCACAAATTTTACGAACAGAAGCCCTTATTTTCATATTTGTCATTCCTTAATTTAAATTCTGACTCTAGTTTTTGGAAGAAAAAAAGTTTCTTTATATTTGAAATTTTGAATTGTATTCTCGCGAACAAGGGGTGTTAGAGTTACAAAACCTTTTAATCATTTGAATCCTTAGTGCAGAGTCTATAAATTGTATCTATGACCTCTGGTTCAATCATTCTGATAGAATCTGTATAGAACTCCGTCGTATCCTTTATGAAATAAAATCTAGAATCCGATCTTCATTATCTAAACGAACCCAGAACATACCTCTAGGGAGTGATTCAGTAATCAAATTGTTATGAATCTTTTTTTTTCTTTCATTCTAGGCAATTTTTGATCTAATTCAGATATTCGATGTTAGAGGAATTACCATATATAACATAAAATTTCTCCACCAATTCCTTCTCGTCGAGCCTCCCGATCTGTCATTATACCGCGAGAGGTAGAAAGAATTACAACCCCCATTCCTCCTAAAATTCTAGGAATTCCCTGATAGTTCGAATAGATTCGTAAACCAGGTCGACTGACTCTTTTTAAATATAAAGTATTTCTATATGGTACTTTCCTATTTCTTCTATGTCGCAGAGTTAAAACAAAAAAAAGATTCTTTCCTTCTTGATGTTTTCTCACGTTTTCAATAAAGCCTTCTCGTAAAAGTATTTTAACAATGTTTTCGGTGATGTTAGTCGATGCTATTCGAACCGTACCTTTTCTATTCATGTCAGCATTTCGTATAGAGGTTATTATATCAGCAATAGTGTCCCTACCCATGGTGAACTAAAATCAGCGGTGTCTCCAAATTTTTTTATAATCAACATGCTTTTTTCTTAGTTTTTTTTTTCTTTTTTTTTTTTGAAAGGTATATACGTGATATACAGTCTACTATCTCATTCAAATATCCTATTTCTGAGGCTTATAATACCTCAGGAGCTAATGAAACTATTTTAGTAAAGTTTTGTCTCAATTCCCGGGCAATCGCACCAAAAACTCGAGTTCCTTTTGGATTTCCTTCGTGATCAACGATAACCGCAGCGTTGTCATCATATCTTATTATAATACCGTTGTCACGTTTGAGTTCTTTACAGGTACGTACAATTACAGCTCTTATTACTTCTGATCTTTCTAAGGGCGAATTTGGTATTGCTTCTTTGATCACAGCAACAATAACATCGCCAATACGAGCATATCGACGATTGCTAGCTCCTATGATTCGAATACACATCAATTTTTTAGCTCCGCTGTTGTCTGCTACAGTCAAATAGGTCTGAGGTTGAATCATATTTTTTTATCTGTTCTTTCAATGCAAATATAAAAGCAAAGGACTAAAAAGAAATATTGTTTGTCAAAAAAAAGATCTATTTCCTTTGGTTCTACGTTTCTATCCTGAAATAATGAATTGAGTTCGTATAGGCATTTTAGATGCTGCTATTGAGATAGCCCTTCGGGCTATATTTTCTGCTACCCCATTTATTTCAAAAAGTATTCGACCTGGTTTGACAACAGCTACCCAATATTCAGGAGATCCTTTCCCCGAACCCATACGTGTTTCCGCAGGTCTTACTGTAACGGGTTTGTCTGGAAAAATGCGTACCCATATTTTTCCGCCGCGACGTGCATTTCGTGTCATTGCTCGGCGTCCCGCTTCTATTTGTCTAGACGTGATCCAAGAGGGTTCAAGTGCCTGAAGAGCATATCTTCCAAAACAAATATGATTTCCTCGATAAGATATTCCCTTCAGTCTTCCTCTATGTTGTTTACGGAATCTGGTTCTTTTTGGGTTATAGTTGATGGTTATTTATGTAATTCCATCTCTACTACAGAACTGGACATGAGAGTTTCTTCTCATCCGGCTCCTCGCAAATGAAAAAATTTAAATTCAGAAGAGATATAATTAAGATATACACGGAATAATCTACTGAATAAAGAGATTCTTATAGATTCTTTTAATTTATTAAATTAGATTAGATATTTTATATATCTAATATAAATGATAAAAAAAAAAATTTTCGCGGGCGAATGTTTACTCTTTCAATCTCTATTTCAATTGTAGAGTTAGTTTATTTTATTTTTTTTCAGACTATATGAATTGATTTCGGGTTCATTCCGCCATCCTTCCCACTGAATCATCAGGATTCTTTTGCAACTGAATCTTTTGTATTCACGGGTTCCATCGTTCCCACCGCTTCTTGATTTAATTAATAGTTAGACCTGAATTCGACAACAGAGCTCGTAATGAAATTAGTTATTGAGCCAACCCCCTTAGTCTTTATTGGCTTGAAGCTCATACGCTTTTTTCACAGATTCATCTCATATAATTATCCGAGAATCTTTAAATCTTTATTAAAAATTTATTAATGCTTTATTACATTGTTGTCGTTTATGAAATGTTTCAAAGACCATATATATTATATTGAAATCATATATCTTTTATATTATATTCATTTTTTTCTTTCTCTCACCTTTCCATTTATCCGTATCTTTTTTATTTTGTTTATTTTCATTTTGTTTTACTTAAAAATTAATTCGATTTTTTTAGTTAGCATAAAAAAAATTCAGTTGCTGCAATGATAGGATTAAAAAAGCATATCTTGACTGTTTCTTTGGATTTGGATAATGTGATGCGATGAGTTGGTTATTAGTTCTATAGTTATTAGTTCATACTTCATATTATGGGTTCTTACCGTTTTAGACGTAATTATAGCAAAAACCAACGAGTCACACACTAAGCATAGCAATTCTATCAAAAAAATATGAATAAAATTTTTATTTAAACTTGTGGAATTTTAAATTATAATTTGATGTAAAAAAAAGAATAAAAAAGGTTGTGTTCTATTCTTAAACCGAAATAGACAGACAAGTAAAGCCCTATTCTTATTATTTCTCGTCTAAAAATATCCAAATTTTA